TTTTCGCCCGCTTAATATCCTACCTTTCCTCGACGAATATTAACTTTCTATTATATCTATTATATTTGTCAGCCAATCTTATTATTCAAATTATGATTTGAATAAGATCTTTTTTACGACGTGTGATTAAGAGAAAGGGTTCTACTTTACAGTTGATTTTATTCAACAAAATAAAATATTAATAAATAATAAATTGCATGAACTTAGATCAATCAAATAATAATATTTCTATGCAATAATTCGCACTAACTAATCAATTTCATTTCAATTTAATTTGCCCATTTTGATTGTATTCCGTTGGAATAATGATAAACAAAACGGAAGGGAGAAAAAAATTTTCAAAAAACGGGATTCCTAAAAAAATGGATTGATTCTCGAATCCGATTGAATCTAACGGTTTCCGTTATGAAAGAAAGACATGTATATGTGATATTAGATATTGACTAGTTATATATGATATGAACTAAAGATATATTTCATTTGCCCCTACTACTGTGTGTGTGGGTTTCAATAGAAGTCCTTTCATATCGTTGTGGCTGTGAATTGGCTGAAAAAAGGATTGAAATCAAGAAGAATTGAAATAACAGTTCGGAACCAAGAAATGGAAGAACTAATGGAAGAACTAAAGTTCTCTGGATTCACAAAAACTTTGTGGATAGAAACGAAAAAGAGATATCGAAGTAGTTCTGATGATTCAATAATATTCTTACTTAAATTCAAGGTTCTTAGTTATTTTGACTGGATGAATCCTATCGATGAAATAATTAAGTCCTAATTCATTGGTTGATTGTATCATTAACATTTCTTTTTGTTGGTACGAGGAACTTATCATGAATCCACTGATTTCTGCTGCTTCCGTTATTGCTGCTGGATTGGCTGTAGGGCTTGCTTCTATTGGACCTGGAGTTGGTCAAGGGACTGCTGCGGGTCAAGCCGTAGAGGGTATCGCGAGACAGCCTGAGGCAGAGGGAAAAATACGAGGTACTCTATTGCTTAGTTTAGCTTTTATGGAAGCTTTAACGATTTATGGATTGGTTGTAGCACTAGCACTTTTATTTGCGAATCCTTTTGTTTAATTGTTTAATCTTAAAAATAGGAAAAATACATATTTTGCTATTTTATTGCCTTGGACTTGTCGTTTGCTTTTTCAAATTAGATCAAGATTTCACTCCTACAATTCCTTATTCGTTGTATGGGAAGGGCTGATTTGCAGATGAGGAATTAGTATACCGACTCGCTTTCATCCTTCCCGTTCGTAGTCCAAGGGAAACTCTTTTTATGTTATGCGGTGTTGCAACAGTCAAGGGGTAGTTCATACTTTAGAACTCGAAGATTTTTTAACTCGATTTCAAAAAAAAAAAAGAATAAATAAATAAAAGAGGGGCAAAGTGATAGAAAAAGAACTCTCGTCGATTTTTTTAGTCTATCTATAAGAGGAGATTATATGAAAAATGTAACCGATTCTTTCGTTTCTTTGGGCCACTGGCCATCCGCCGGGAGTTTCGGATTTAATACCGATATTTTAGCAACAAATCCAATAAATCTAAGTGTAGTGATTGGTGTATTGATCTTTTTTGGAAAGGGAGTGTGTGCGAGTTGTTTATTTCAAGAATAAGCTGGATCCAAGCAGCTGTACCCTTTTCCGTTATAACTAGGAAAGAAAGGTGCATGATCTCGCGAATTACTTCTTAAGAAATTATATGTAAGAACCGCAGCATTTCGTGATTAATTGGGAAATCCACTTTGATTCTCTAGCAACCAATAATGTGGGGCTGTTAAGATGGTTAAAGCAAACCGTTTGAAGTCTAGACACAGCATGGTACTCTTTCTACCACTATGGTAACATAGAGATGGTTTTAAAATGAATATTTTATCGATATAGAACACTCGTCTCGATAAAATAATTTGAATCGCTTTTTCTAAAAAAGGGCATTTTCCCTCTTTTATCCAATGCTGAATCGACGACCTATGCCTTATGTATAAGTAAGAAGCATTTTTTGGATTTGAACTGAAGAAAAAAAAAAGAAACAACTTTGCTGACAATTACATATTTTTGATTTTGTCAGAAGAGTCCTCTAAGTATGTTGTTTTTGCATTAGATTCGTTTTTTTTTTTCATTTTTTGGACTATGAAGAGGATAGGCTCATTACATTCATAAAAAAGCTATGAGAATTTACCCTAAATTTACCCTAAGTAATTGAGCGTGAGAGCCAAATGAATCGAAAGATTCATATTTGGTTTGGGAAGGGATTATGGAAGTTTTAAAATGAACGGAAAGATAATCTACTTTCATTAAGTGATTTATTAGATAATCGAAAACAGAGGATCTTGAATACTATTCGAAATTCAGAAGAACTCCGTGGGGGGGCCATTGAACAACTAGAAAAAGCCCGGGCCCGCTTACGGAAAGTAGAAATGGAAGCAGATCAGTTTCGGGTGAATGGATACTCTGAGATAGAGCGAGAAAAATTGAATTTGATTAATTCAACTTATAACACTT